TTTTTAAATTGATTGATTCAATTGTGAAATAAAATATCACGACGTATGTATCTAGGGAACAGTCGCTTCAAAGTGAATTCTCCCTAGATACATCTATTCAATTAAATTATGAATCTATGCTGATTCCGAATATATATATGAATTGTCCTAAATATTCAAAACCCTTTTTTTGGCCTTTTTCTAAAAAAAAACATGAAAAAAATCCAATGGATTTAAAACTTATTTTTCGGTAAATCAATTACGAAATTTTTTTCTAGAATCCCTAAAATTTGTTTGACATCTTCTATGCGAAAATGCTCCATTTTCATAAGATCTTCTTGGCTGTTATTCAAAAGGTCCAACAATGTATATATATTGGACCTTTTGAGACAATTATAGATCCTGGGAGGCAATTCTGATTGGTCAATAAAAATCGATTTCAACGCCATTTTTTTTTTATTTTTTGTTAGTTTAGCCAATTTATCATAAAAGGTAAAAGGGGGTAAAGGAAACATGTGTTGATTGTCCTCTAAATTTAGATTTTCTTCTTTGGTATGTAAAAAGGGAATCAATAAATCAATCAAATTCCGGGAGGCTTCGTGAAGTGCTTCTTTAGGAGTTAAACTTCCATTTGTCCATATTTCGAGAAATAGTATTTCTTTGTTACCATTTTCATAAGAATGAATACTATGATTCGCATTTCGAACAGGCATGAATACAGGATCTATAGGATAACTTCCATCTTGAAAGGTATTTGGCGCTTTTATAAGATATCCGCGATTCTTCTCTATTTGTAATCCAATAACCAACTCAATGGGTTCTGTCAAGCTAGCTATATGCTGTGTATTATCGACGATTTCTACATAAGGCGGTAAGATGATATCTTGAGCAGTTACATATCCAGGGCCTCTGACACAAATAGACGCCTCACAAGTTCCATAGAGATTACTTCTCAATACGATTTCTTTCAAATTCATTAAAATTTCATGTACTGATTCTTGAATACCCGTTATCGTAGAATATTCGTGTGATATTTTCTCAGATTTTGCGCGTGTGATACATGTTCCTTCGATTTCTCCAAGCAAAGCCCTTCGCATCGCAATGCCTATTGTGTCTGCTTGACCTTTCATAAGCGGAGACAGAATAAAGCGCCCATAAAAAAGACGCTTACTGTCTGCTGCTGATTCAACACACTTCCACTGTAGTGTCCGAGTAGATACTGTTATTTTCTCTCGAACCATAATAATATTATTTGATCAGATCATTGAATCATTTATTTCTCTTGTTTCTCTTACTATTCAAATATCTTCCTTTTTTTTTTCTACACACGTCTTTTTTTCGGGGGTCTACAGCCATTATGTGGCATAGGGGTTACATCCCGTACGAAAGTTAATAGTATACCACTTCTGCGAATAGCTCGTAATGCTGCGTCTCTTCCGAGACCTGGACCTTTAATCATGACTTCTGCTCGTTGCATACCTTGATCTACTACTGCACGAATAGCATTTGCCGCTGCGGTTTGAGCAGCAAACGGTGTCCCTCTTCTTGTACCTCCGAAGCCACAAGTACCGGCAGAGGACCAAGAAACCACCCGCCCGCGTACATCTGTAACAGTCACAATGGTATTATTGAAACTTGCTTGAATATGAATAACCCCCTTTGGTATTTTACGTGTACTCTTACGTGAACCAATACGTCCACGTGAACCCCTTTTCGGTATAGCTTTTGCCATATTTTATGATCTCATAAATTTGAGTCAGAGATATATGGATATATCCATTTCATGTCAAAACAGATTCCCTATTTGTATATCAGGTCTTTAACGAGTTTGATTATCCTTGTCTTTGTTTATGTCTTGGGTTGGAACAAATTACTATAATTCGTCCCCGACGACGGATTAGTCGACATTTTTCACAAATTTTACGAACGGAAGCTCTTATTTTCATATTTGCCACTCCTTACTTTAATTTTGAATCCACTTTTTGGAAGAAAATAAGTTTCTTGAAATTTTCGATTTCGAATCGTATTCCTACGAAAGAAATGGTGAAGTTAAAAAACACCTAATCTTTCGAATCTTTGTTGCGGAGTCGATAAATTATACGACCTCTGGTTGAATCATAACGACTTACTTCAATTTTTACTCTATCTCCTGGCAGTATCCGTATAAAACTACGTCGGATCTTTCCTGAAACATAACCTAGAATCATATCTTCATTATCTAAACGAACCCGGAACATACCGTTGGGAAGCGATTCAGTAATTAAACCTTCATGAATCCATTTTTGTTCTTTCATTCCAGGTAAAACCCCCTTGAAGTATCAACTAGTGGAGGAAGAACCCTATTAGAGAACCCACCCCTTCTCTTTTCTTTTTCACAAAAAAGAAGTTTCATATCGGATATTAGAAAGATTACCATATATAACACAAAATTTCTCCGCCTATTCTTTCTAGTCGAGCCTCTCGGTCTGTCATTATACCTCGAGAAGTAGAAAGAATTACAACCCCCATCCCACCTAAAATTCTAGGAATTCTTTGATAGTTAGAATAGATTCGTAGACCCGGCCGACTTATCCGTTTTAAATTTAAAAGATTTCTATAAGTCCTTTTCCTATTCCTTCTATGTCGTAGGGTTAAAACCAAAAAATATTTGTTGTTCTCTCGATGTTTTCTCACATTTTCGAGAAAACCCTCTCGTAAAAGTATTTTAACAATACTTTGGCTGATATTAGTAGATGCTACTCGAACCACGCTTTTTCTATACATATCGGCATTTCGTATAGAAGTTATTATGTCAGCAATAGTATCACTACTCATGATTAATTAAAATTATTGGTGCCTCCAAATTTCGATATAATCAACATGTTTTTCTTTTTTTTTTTTTTTACGTGTTTGTTTATAAATATTAATTTTGAAAGGTATATACGTGAGAGAAAATCTACTAAATGAATCTTAATCTATTTCTTTTAAATACCCTACTATAACCATATCCTGGTCTTATTTTATAATACCTCGGGAGCTAATGAAACTATTTTAGTAAAATTGAACTGTCTCAATTCTCGGGCAATCGCACCAAAAACTCGAGTTCCTTTTGGATTTCCTTCTTGATCAATCACAACTGCAGCATTGTCATCATATCGTATTATCATACCGTTGTCACGTTTAAGTTCTTTACAAGTACGGACAATTACAGCTCTGACCACTTCTGATCTTTCTAGAGGCATGTTTGGAACTGCGTCTTTGATCACAGCAACAATAACGTCACCAATATGAGCATATCGACGATTGCTAGCTCCTATGATTCGAATACACATCAATTCTCGAGCCCCGCTGTTATCTGCTACATTCAAATGGGTTTGAGGTTGAATCATATCATTTTTTTATCTGTTTTTTACAATACAAAGGTCGAAGAAAAAAAGAAATATTATTTGTCCAAAAAAAGAAACCTGCACCCACTATTTTAAAGTTTTTAAGTTTAAGTAAGGCCTATTTCTTTTTTATCCCAAAATGATAAATTGAGCTCGTATAGGCATTTTGGACGCTGCTATTGAAATAGCCCTTCTGGCTATAGTTTCTGTTACTCCACCCATTTCATAAAGGATTCGACCTGGTTTAACAACCGCTACCCAATATTCGGGAGAGCCTTTACCTGAACCCATACGTGTTTCTGCGGGTCTTACTGTAACCGGTTTATCTGGAAATATACGAACCCATATTTTTCCACCGCGACGTGCATTTCGTGTCATTGCTCGTCGACCTGCTTCTATTTGTCTAGATGTGATCCAAGCGGGTTCAAGTGCCTGAAGAGCGTATTTACCAAAACAAATAGTATTACCTCGATAAGATATTCCCTTCATTCTTCCTCTATGTTGTTTACGGAATCTGGTTCTTTTGGGGTTATAGTTGATGGTTTGTTTTGAATTCCATCTCTACTACAGAACCGGACGTGAGAGTTTCTTCTCATCCAGCTCCTCGCGAATAAAATAAATTCAAATTAAAGATTTTGAGTTCAATTTGAATTCTATTCAGATATAATATTATGCATAGATGTATTTATATTTAATTTTAATAACTGAATCATGGATTTCATTTAATCTAGATCAAATCTTATTAATTTGTATATCTTGATTTGTCTATTTTGTTTGTATAGATATATATAATAATAATAATATATATAATAATAATAATGAAATTAAATATATATATTAATAACTATAACTAAACTATTTTTTCTTCTATTTATCGATATTAGAATCTTAAAAGGAATCTTTTTTTTGTTTTACTCTTTATCGTATTGGATTGACCCAAATTTAGCAATCCAAGAAAATAAAGTTTTCGCGGGCGAATATTTACTCTTTACATTTCTATTTCAGTTCTATCATTCGTTCATAACTTTTCCGAATAGATGAATTGGTCTCTGGTCGGTTCCGCCATCCCGATCAATGAATCATTCAAATTCATTTTCATAGAATCTTTTGAATTCACAGGTTCCGTCGTTCCCATCGCTTCTTATTTAATGGTTAGGTCTGAATTCTACAATGGAGCTATTAGTTCTTGAGTCAATATTCTTAGTCTTTATTGGCTCGAAGCTCTTTATTTTTTGTTCGATGAGCAGATCCATTTAATGATGAATCCGTATTGATGCTTTATTACACAGATTTTTTATGAGATGACTCATAGACCTTACATATTGGAATTATATATCATCAATATTTTCTTTCTTCCTCTCATCCTTCCATTTATCCATACCCTTTCTTTTTTTTATTATTAACAATTTAGAAGCAGATTTTTTAATAAATTAAAAAAGATTTCAGTTGCTACAACAATATGAACAATATATCATATCTTGACTGGTTCTTTGGATCCAGATAATACGAAGTGATGAGTTGGTTATTACTTCTATAGTTATTTGTTTATACTATGGGGCTGGTTTTTATACTAACCCTCAAAAAACCAACGAGTCACACACTAAGCATAGCAATTTTATCAAAAGATTCATTTAATTTTTATTAAACCCTATAGAA